GACGAAGTGGCTTTGATACGCTATTCGCAACAATCGGATTTTCGTCGAGACATAATCAAAGGTTCTATGCGAACACAAAGACGTAAAATAGTTATTTGGGAACTCTTTCAAGCAAATGCGCATTCTCCTCTCTTTTTGAACAAAATATACAAACCAAACCTTCTGTCTTTTAATGCTTCCGGGCTAATGAAAGTCATTTTTCAAAACTGGATGAGAGAGAGAGCAGAACAAAAAAGTTCAGATTATATAGAAGAAAAGAAAGGAGAAGAAAAAAAAAAAGAGAAGGACAAAAACGAAGAGAACAAAAGAAAGGAAAAAGTACGAATAGAAATAGCGGAAGCCTGGGATACCATCCCATTGGCACAAATAATAAGAGGTTTAATGTTAATAACTCAATCGAATCTTAGAAAATATATTATCTTACCTTCATTAATAATAGCTAAAAATATTGTCCGTATAATGCTTTTTCAATCTCCTGAATGGTCTGAGGATCTCAAGGAATGGAATAGAGAAATACATATTAAATGCACCTATAATGGTGTTCAACTATCAGAAAGAGAATTTCCAAAAAATTGGTTATTAGATGGCATTCAGATAAAAATACTATTTCCTTTCTGTCTAAAACCTTGGCACGAATCTAAGCTAAGGTCTTCTTATATGGATCAAATGAGAAAGAAAGGCCAAAAGGATGATTTTTGTTTTTTAACAGTTTGGGGAATGGAAACTGAACTTCCTTTTGGTTCTCCCAGAAAACAGTCTTTCTTTTTTGGACCTATTTTTAAGAAACTAAAAAAAATAATTGGAAACTTAAAAAAAAAATACTTTCTAATTCTACAAGTTTTAAAAGAAAGAACAAGATTTTTTCTAACTATCTCAAAAAAAACAAACAAATGGTTTAGCAAAAGTATTCTATTTTTTAAAATAATAATAAAAGAAATTGCAAAAATAAAAAAATTTTTATTTAGTAGATTGAAAGAAGTAGATCAATCAAGCGAAACTAAAAAAGAAAAAGATTCTATAACGCGTAATAAAATAATTCATGAATCCGTGAATCAAATTAGATCTACAAGTTGGACAAATTATTTACTGACAGAAAAAAAAATGAAGGATTTAACTGATAGAACAAGTACGATTAGAAAAAAAATAGAAAAAATTACAAAAGAAAAAAAAAAAGTGGCTCCAGGAAGAAATGTTAATCCTAATACTAATAAAAGTAGTTCGAATACTGAAAGATTCGAATTACCAAAAACTATTTGGCAAATAGTAAAGAGGCGCAGCGCTCGATTAATTCGTAAATTTCATTTTTTTATAAAATTTTTTATTGAAAAGATATCCATAGATATACTTCTATCTATGATTCATATTCCCAGAATGCATACAAAACTTTTTGTTGAATCAACAAAAACTCTTATTGATAAACCCATTTTAAATATTGAAAAAAATCACGAAAAGAGTAATAAAACTAATGAAAGGAAAATTGACTTTATTTCAACTATACAAAAATACTTTTTGTATAATAATAATAATTCACAGAAGGTTGATAGAGTATCCTCCTTCTCACAAGCATATGTATTTTACAAATTATCACAAACCCAAGCTCTTAACTTAAACAAGTTAAGATCTATTCTTGAATATCACGCAATACCCCTTTTTCTGAAAACTTCAATAAAAACTTATTTTGGAAGACAAGGAATAATTGATTCTGAATTCAAAACTAAGAAACTTCGGAACTCGAAAAAAAATCAATGGAAAAGCTGGTTAATAGGTCATTATCAATACGATTTATCTCAGATTAGGTGGTCTAAATTAATAGCACAAAAGTGGCGAAATAGTACCAACCAATGTCGTACAATTCAAGATAAAAATTTAAAGAAAGAAGATTCATATGAAAAAGAACAATTAAGTTATTATAAAAAACAAATCAATTACAAAGTATATTTATTACCAAATCCGAAAGATAATTTGCAAAAATACTATATATATAATCTTTTATCTTATCGATCTATTAATTATAATTATGAAAAGAAGGAGGACCCATCCATTTATAGATCACTATTCCAAGTAAATAAGGCTCAAAAAAATTCTTATAATTACAACACACAGAAAAGAAAAACATTTGATAAATTAGCTTCTATTCCTATTAATAATTTTATTTATTTTCTAGGCAAAAGTCATATTCTATATATGGAAAAAAATACGGATCGAAAATTTTTTGATTGGAAAATCATCAATTTTTGTCTTAGAAAAAAAATAGATATTGAAGCCTGGGTCAAGGTCGATACCAATATGAATCAAAATACAAAGACTGAAGCTACTAATTCGAATTATCAAATAATTGATAAAATTGATAAAAAAAATCTTTTTTATCTTCTGGTTCATCAAGATAAAGAAAGCAATTCCTCCAATAAAAAAAAAAAATGGGATTGGATGGGAATGAATGTAGAAATACTAAGTCATCCTATATCAAATCTGGATCTTTGGTTCTTCCCCGAATTTTTACTACTTTATAATGCATATAAAATGAAACCCTGGTTTATACCAAGCAACTTCCTTTTTTTTAATTTTAATAATATAAATGAAAATCTTAGTGAAACTCAAAATATCAATAGAAAGCCAAAAGTAATTATATCGTCGAACGAAATAAAAAATCAAAAAGAAAAAGAATCTAAAAACCAAAGAGAGCTTAGATCAAAGGTACAAAACCAAGAAAATCTTGTATCTGTTCTCTTAAATCAAGAAAATGAGATTGAAGAAATTTATTCAGAATCAGACATGAAAAAACTACAAAAGAAAAAACAATACAAGAACAATACGGAAGCAGAACTAGATTTCTTCCTGAAAAGATATTTAATTTTTCAATTGAGATGGGAGGGTGCTTTGAATCAAAGAATGATCAATAATATCAAAATATATTGTCTCCTGCTTAGAATGAAAAATCCAAAAAAAATAACTCTATCCTCTATTCAAAGGAGAGAAATGAATCTTGATATAATGCTGATTAATAAGAATTTAACTTTTACAGAATTGAGGAAACGGGGAATATTGATTATCGAACCTTTTCGTCTGTCTGTAAAAAAATCAGGACAGTTTATTATGCATCAAACCATAAATATTTCATTAATTCATAAAAGTAGGTATTGTACTAATCAAAGATACCGAGAGCAAAGATATACCGATAAGGAAGATTTTGATGAATCTATTCAAAGCCATCTACCCGGAAATAATTATTCTGATTTTATTTTTCCTGAAAATATTTTATCGTCTAGACGTCGTAGAGAATTAAGAATTCTAATTTGTTTCCATTCAAAAAATAGACAAGGTATGAATCAAAATATACCATTTTGTAATGGGAATCATTTTCGAAGTTGTAGTCCATTTTTGAATGAAAATAAAGATATTGATAGACATCAATTAATTAAATTAAAATTCTTTCTTTGGCCCAATTATCGATTAGAAGATTTAGCATGTATGAATCGATATTGGTTTGATACAAATAATAGCAGTCGTTTCAGTCTGTTAAGGATACATATGTACCCACAACTGAAAAGCGGTAAATGATACTTTATGTCCTATATCAGATCTGATATATGAAAGCAAACAAATGAACATCTAACTTGTCTTACATTTTAGTCTAATATATGATACTAATTTAATGTAATGAGGTATCCATTATTTTTTTTGTTTTTTTTTCCGAAAAGCGCGCATCAATCTTCTTAACTGCTTAATTTTAAGATTTAAACTATTCTCTTTTGAAAATGCAAAATATACTATTCTTTTGTATGCCTATCCGAATCCAATTTTAATTGGATTGATTTATTTTTAAAAATTAGATATAGAATCCCATAAAAATTGAAAATTGGTTTATTGTGTATACCAAATTAAACTAACTCACATTATTATTACTGATCGGTAAAATTCATATTTGTAAAAAAAAAAAAAAATTATTTTATGGTAAAAAATTCATTTATTTCCGTTTTTTCACAAAAAGAAAAAGAGGAAAACCCCGGGTCTGTTGAATTTCAAGTATTCCGCTTTACTAATAAGATACGACGACTTACTTCCCATTTGGAATTGCACAAAAAAGACTATTTATCTCAGAGAGGCTTGCGTAAAATTCTGGGAAAGCGCCAACGCCTGCTAGCTTATTTATCAAAAAAAAATAGAGTACGGTATAAAGAATTAATTGGTCAGTTGAATATTCGAGAGAGAAAAACTCGTTAATTTGAAAAGTTATTTTTATTTTGATGATCCTCTTTTTGTTTTCAGCAATTCATGGAAAAATGAATCGGGAAAAAACCTATGACTCTACCAGCTACAAGAAAGGACCTCATGATAGTCAATATGGGTCCTCACCACCCATCAATGCATGGTGTTCTTCGACTCATCCTTACTCTAGATGGTGAAGATGTTATCGACTGTGAACCAATATTGGGTTATTTACACAGAGGGATGGAAAAAATTGCAGAAAACCGAACAATTATACAATATTTGCCTTATGTAACACGTTGGGATTATTTAGCTACTATGTTTACAGAAGCAATAACTGTAAATGCACCTGAGCAGTTGGGAAATATTCAAGTACCTAAAAGAGCCAGCTATATCAGAGTAATTATGTTGGAGTTGAGTCGTATAGCTTCTCATTTGTTATGGCTTGGACCCTTTATGGCAGATATTGGTGCACAGACCCCTTTCTTCTATATTTTTCGAGAAAGAGAATTAATATATGATCTATTCGAAGCTGCCACCGGTATGCGAATGATGCATAATTATTTTCGTATTGGAGGAATAGCCGCTGATCTACCTCATGGCTGGATAGATAAGTGTTTGGATTTTTGCGATTATTTTTTAAGGGAGGTTGCTGAATATCAAAAGCTTATTACACGAAATCCTATTTTTTTAGAACGAGTTGAGGGGGTAGGTATCGTTAGTGAAGAGGAAGCAATAAATTGGGGTTTATCAGGACCAATGCTACGAGCTTCCGGACTACAATGGGATCTTCGTAAGGTTGATCATTATGAGTGTTATGACGAATTTGACTGGGAAGTCCAATGGCAAAAAGAAGGGGATTCATTAGCTCGTTATTTAGTACGAATTAGTGAAATGACAGAGTCTATAAAAATTATTCAACAAGCTCTGGAAGGAATTCCGGGAGGGCCCTATGAGAATTTAGAAACCCGGCGCTTTGCTGAAGTAAGAAATCCCGAATGGAATGATTTTGACTACCGATTTATTAGTAAAAAACCCTCTCCTACTTTTGAATTGTCCAAGCAAGAACTTTATGTAAGAGTCGAAGCTCCAAAAGGAGAATTGGGGATTTTTATGATAGGAGATCAGAATGTTTTTCCTTGGAGATGGAAAATTCGACCACCGGGTTTTGTCAATTTGCAAATTCTTCCTCAATTAGTTAAAAGAATGAAATTGGCTGATATTATGACGATACTAGGTAGCATAGATATCATTATGGGAGAAGTTGATCGTTGAAATGATAATTAATACAACAGAAGTACAAGCTATCAATTCTTTTTCTAGGTTAGAATTCTTAAAAGAAATCTATGGCATTATATGGATGTTTGTCCCTATTTTAACTACTGTATTAGGAATTACAATAGGTGTACTCGTAATTGTTTGGTTAGAAAGAGAAATATCCGCGGGGATACAACAACGTATTGGCCCTGAATATGCCGGCCCGTTGGGGATTCTTCAAGCTCTAGCAGATGGAACAAAATTGCTTTTCAAAGAGAATCTTCTTCCATCTAGAGGAAATCTGCGTTTATTCAGTATTGGCCCATCCTTAGCAGTCATATCGATTTTGTTAAGTTATTCAATAATTCCTTTTGGTTATCATATTGTTCTAGCCGATCTCAGTATAGGTGTTTTTTTATGGATTGCTATTTCAAGCATTGCTCCTATTGGACTTCTTATGTCAGGATATGGATCAAATAATAAATATTCTTTTTTAGGTGGTCTACGGGCTGCTGCTCAATCAATTAGTTATGAAATACCATTAACTTTATGTGTGTTATCAATATCTCTACGTGTGATTCGTTAAAATATAAACTTTATCTTGTTTCCCTTTTCGAGGAAAAAGGTTAAATGAATTGAATGCATTTTTTATTCATCAGTTAAGTTGATGAACTAAACCAGATAGTTATATGAGTGAAAAAAAACAGCTTAAAAATTCGCAGTAAAAAATAAAAAAAGAGTCTCATTGCCTATGTACAAGAGTTAAATGAAAAGTAAACAATAGTCTATACTATTTACCCCAAACTTGATTGATTTGATTAGTCATCATGGCTTGAAGCGGGTTTAAAAGATCAAACTCTATGAAGTTTTTACTATATATTCCCATCCCATAGTTGTATTACTATAACAATAATAGAGAAGTGAGCAAAAAAGAGTGGATGGTTAGGAACACCAAGATACAAAAAGGGTTAGTAATGTAAATTATGCAAATTATCCAACCGGATATTTCGACATCAAGAAATTCGAATGAGGGCTTTAAGTTGGTAGAAACTATTAAGTAGTACTCCCCATGATTTCGATCCAGAGTATGCTCCTATCCCCGATTAAGTAAATAACTATCAAGAACGAAGTAATCTTTTACCCCTTTTTTACGTCTCCCTTTTTATGAGAAAGGAGAATAGGAACAAAAAAATAGGAAAGAATGGAAAATGGAATAAAAAAAAACAAAGAGAGCTTTTTTCTTTCTTTTCTATGATATAACTTGAAAGAATTCGAATTCTTGTCTTGATTCATGAACTAATGTCTAATTTTTGTAATCACAAATAAAAGGTTGAAATGTTTATTAATCTATTAATAAAAATTGCTACAAAAAATATTTTATTTAAGGATTAAGTTATTATTCAATAAAAAAGAATAATAAAATTATAAAAAAAAAAGATGAGATCAATTCCAAAGCACGTTTTATTAGAACTATATTCTATAGCAGACAGAATTCCATTGGTCTAATTTGGGAACTTACAATAGATTTTTAGTTTATCTATCGTACAAACATATTAAATAGAAACCAGGCCTTTAGATTTAGCTGTGACCCTTGAGGAGCCGTATGAGATGAAAATCTCATGTACGGTTCTGTAATAGAGATGGTAACAGTGATGTTATCACCGACTATGATTATCTAACAGTTCAAGTACAGTTGATATAGTTGAAGCGCAATCAAAATATGGTTTTTCGGGGTGGAATTTGTGGCGTCAACCTATAGGCTTTTTCGTATTTCTAATTTCTTCACTAGCAGAATGTGAGAGATTACCCTTTGATTTACCAGAAGCAGAAGAAGAATTAGTAGCAGGTTATCAAACCGAATATTCAGGTATAAAATTTGGTTTATTTTACGTTGCTTCGTATTTAAATCTACTAGTTTCTTCATTATTTGTAACAGTTCTTTACTTGGGCGGTTGGAATCTTTCTATTCCGTACATATTCGTTCCTGAATTTTTTGAAGTAAATAAAGAAAGAAAAATTGTTGGCGCCATAATTAGT